CGGATGTCTGATACACAATGTAAACGACTTCTTGATTATTATTAGTCTGATTTCAAATCAAAAGAAAAAGAGTTCATAATTTTTTACAAGGAACTAAAGCACTTGCTGTCGTTACTCTTCAGTTTTCTTATCCTATAGAGGGATTCCTTTCCCTTTTTTAGATTTTCATTTTCTAGATAGTTTACTAAAAACAAGCTATCCTTCTTGTATAGATTTTGATAATTTGTAGCAAGCCGCTATGGTGAAATCGGTAGACACGCTGCTCTTAGGAAGCAGTGCTAAAGCATCTCGGTTCGAGTCCGAGTAGCGGCATAAGATTTTTTACAAGAAAGTGATATAAGGCCTACAATCTATTTTAAGAATTTCTATTAAAATGAAATAAGAAATAAAACTTCCTATTTCTGTTTCTTATATTTCTATTGGAGGAACCCTGACTTCATTTTTAGTATTTGTATGATATTTCTTACTTTAGAGCACATATTGAACCATATATCTTTTTCGGTCGTTTCAATTGTAATTACAATGCATTTTTTAAACTTAGTAGTCGATGAAATCGTAGGACTCTATTATTCCTCAGAAAAGGGCATGCTAGTTTCTTTTTTCTGTATAACAGGACTATTAACGACTCGTTGGGCTTATTCAGGAGATTTTCCATTAAGTGATTTATACGATTCGTTAATTTTTCTTTCATGGAATTTATCCATTATTAACATGCTTCCATATTTTAAAAACAATAAAAAGGATTTTGATTTAATTGCAATAAGCTACCCAAGTGCCCTTTTTACCCAAGGCTTTGCGACTTCAGGGCTTGTAGCTGAAATGCATCAATCCAAAAGATTAGTGCCCGCTCTCCAATCCCAGTGGTTAATGATGCACGTAAGTATGATGCTATTGAGCTACGCAGCTCTTTTGTGTGGATCATTATTATCAATAGCTCTTCTAATTATTACATTTCGAAAAAGGAAAAGGATCTTTGGTAAAAGAAATAAGTTCTTAAATGTACCATTTTGGAATACTCAATACCTGAATGAAAAAAAGATAAATACTTCTCTTACTTCTTCTGTAAATTATTATAGGTCTCAATTGGCTCACCAATTAGATTATTGGAGTTATCGTATTATTAGTCTAGGATTTCTCTTTTTAACCATAGGGATTCTTTCAGGAGCGGTCTGGGCTAATGAGGCGTGGGGTTCCTATTGGAGTTGGGACCCAAAGGAAACTTGGGCATTTATTACTTGGATAGTATTTGCTATTTTTTTACACAGTCGAACAAAGAAAAACGTGGAAGGCATAAATTCGGCAATTGTAGCTTCTATAGGCTTTTTTATAATTTGGGTATGCTACTTTGGAATCAATCTATTAAGAATAGGGTTACATAGTTATGGTTCATTTGAAATATCGTAAAATTCAAATTGAATTAAAGAAAGTCTATGAGAAATTGAAAGATAGCTTGTCAGCGTGTTGAGCGTACATGAAAAAAATAGAATAAAAAGAAAATGACGCAGAAGCCATTGGGAGCCGTTTGAATCACTACGCACAACTTGATTCAAAGGGTTTTCCCAAGGGCAAAAGATTTCAGATTACAAATAAAAATTTGGACTCTTTTTTTTTGACTTAAACCTAAGACAAAGAACCTCCTTTTTCTTAGTCTCTAGCGAAAATTTTACGTTTCCATAAGGCCCCTTTTTTTGTTTTATTTCGAAAAGCTCTCTATAAAAAAACGAGAGAGAATAAACTCAACCCTGTCAACCGATAATGAGAGAATAAAATCGGGATAAATACCAACCCCTATTACGGGTAGAAGGATAGAAATCGAAACAAACAATTCTCGCGGTCCAGAATCAAAAAAAGGGGGGGTTGGGACATTCAAAAGTCTGTAGCCATAGAACATCTGGCGTAACATAGATAATGAATAAATTGGAGTTAATATCATTCCAACTGCCATTCCAAAAGTAATTAGTATTCTTGGCATTAAGAGCAATTTAGGGCTGGTTATTATTCCAAAAAATACTATCAATTCTGCAACAAACCCGCTCATGCCCGGTAATGCAAGGGAAGCCATTGATAAAATACTGAACATCGTAAATACTTTTGGAATGGCGATAGCCATTCCGCCCATTTTGTCAAAAGAAACAAGACGTATTCTATCATAACTCGTCCCTGCTAAGAAAAAAAGAGCAGCACCAATAAATCCATGAGAGATTATTTGTAAAACGGCTCCGTTAAGCCCCGTATCTGTTATAGAGAAAATTCCTATAATTATGAAACCCATATGGGATACGGAGGAATAGGCTATTCTTTTTTTTAAATTACGCTGACCAAGAGATGTTGAAGCTGCGTAGACTATTTGGATTGCACCTACTGTAATCAAGTAAGGGGAAAGCATAGAATGGGCATGGGGCAAGAATTCCATATTAATCCGAACCAATCCATAAGCTCCCATTTTTAATAAGATTCCAGCTAGGAGCATGCAAGTGCTGTAATGTGCCTCTCCGTGAGTGTCTGGTAACCATGTATGTAAGGGTATAATCGGCGATTTGACAGCAAAAGCAATAAGAAAGCCAATATAGAATATTATTTCCAGTGCCGCAGGATAGGATTGATGAGCTGATATTTCAAAATTGAATGTTGGTTCGTTGGAACCAAATAATCCGATACCTAGAACCCCTATTAATAGAAAGAGGGAGCTTCCCGCAGTGTACAAAAGAAATTTTGTAGCTGAATACAGGCGGTTCTTCCCCCCCCACAGGGATAGAAGTAAATAAACAGGAATCAATTCTAACTCCCACATGATGAAAAAGAGCAAAAGATCCCTAGAAGAAAATGATCCTATTTGACCACTGTACATTGCTAACATTAAGAAATAGAATAATCGGGGGGTTCGAGTAACCGGCCAAGCCGCTAAAGTAGCCAAAGTGGTGATAAATCCTGTAAGTAAAACAGGTCCAAGAGAAAGTCCATCTACTCCCAATCTCCAGTCAAATTGAAAAAAATGGATCCATTTATAAGCCTCCACGAGTTGGATTAATGGATCGTCCAGTTGGAAATGGTAATAGAATGCATAGGCCATTAGAAGGAGTTCTAGTGAACATATACACAAAGTATACCATCTAATTACCTTGTTTCCTCTATGAGGGAGAAAGAAAATGAGGGAACCCGCGGATATTGGAAAAATAACAATTATTGTTAACCAAGGAAAATCATTCGTGGTAAAGACAAGATACGCTTGGACTTGGACCACAAAACCCATGCTCAAAAATAGAATATATTCTGTTTTCTTTTTCGAGTACGGGTTTTTTCGGTAAAAAAAAAAATGAATTAAATTCAACTGGGATTCTTTTAAACGTCTTAAACGTATTAATTTAATAAGCTAGACCCATGCTTCGAGTTGTTTCATGCCATAAATAAACTCGAACGCTTAAGAAATCCGTTGGACAGGCGGATTCACATCTCTTACAACCGACACAGTCCTCTGTTCTTGGAGCGGAAGCAATTTGCTTAGCTTTACATCCGTCCCAAGGTATCATTTCTAACACGTCTGTGGGACAGGCCCTGACACATTGAGTACATCCGATACATGTATCATAAATCTTTACTGAGTGTGACATGGGGTCTCCAAATTTTGAAACATCATAACAGAAATTTTCAATCTAGTTAATTTATTTGATAATAACTCATATATTGAGACACCAGACGAATCAATGATTTAGTAGAATTTTTCAACCTAGCCTTTGACTTTGAATTGGCTCTAAAAAAAAGAATAATAAATAAAAAAGGGCAAAGATACTTTGACTGACTTACGCCGTTTTCGCAAATAGGGTCTAGGTTCCATATCATATATGCCAATGCAAATTGATGAATAATAATAATTTGTATGATTAATACTACTTTTTCAATAAATTCGATTGATTAATACGAGTTGATTTTTTGTTATGATAAATTGACGAAAGAATGGCCGGTCCAATAGCTGCTTCAGCGGCTCCAATGGCTATAACAAAAATGGAAAAAATGGCCCCCTTTAATTGGCGACTATCAAAAAAATCAGAAAATGTTACGAAATTCATATTAACGGCATTCAGCATAAGTTCAAGACACATAAAGGCCCTAACCATATTCCGACTGGTGATCAATCCACAGATACCAATAGAAAATAAAAAAGCACTCAAAACAAGGACATGTTCGAGCATCATTGAGCAGCTCCTTTTCAATTTTAATTCATTTGAATACTACTAAAAAAAAACAAGTATGAAACAAAAAAATATATTGGCAGTAGCCCGAAAAAGGTTAGAAATATAGAAATTCAAAAGTCTTCAAATAGAATGAAAAGAACGATGATAAGACAAAAGAGGGTTAACTTCCTTTTTCCCTTGTTTTGCCGGTTCTAAATTAGAAAGTTTGCTGGCGAGCCACGGAAATTGCACCTATTAAAGCAACTAAAAGAATGATAGAAATGAGTTCAAATGGAAGAAAAAAGTCTGTTGATAAATGAATTCCAATTTGTTGACTATTACTTATCAAGTCTTTCTCTATGATCTGGGCTGCTTTTGTAGTCCAAATAACCCCATACCACGATGTATTTAGAATATTCGAAATTAGTGAAAGAAAAAGAGTTGTACAAACTAGTGAAGTAGCCCCATCCCCAACAGTCCCAAAGTTCAAATCTTTGGAATATTCTGAACCATTTATGAACATGACAGCAAATAGAATTAAAATGTTTATAGCTCCGACGTAAATAAGGAGTTGTGCAGCAGCTACAAAATGACAGTTTGCTAGAATATAAAATAAAGATATACAAATAAAAACCAATCCCAACGAAAAGGCGGAATAAATTAGGTTGGTAAGTAATACCACTCCCAGACCCCCTAATAGCAGACCTGATCCCAGAACGACTAAAAGAAAATCATGTATTGGTCCGGGCAAATCCATTATATGTAACAGATAAATAAATGGGAATCTTTTTCATGAGCTTTTTGATCCCATCAGGATTGTTTTTCGATACGTCCCCGTTTCAAGTTGAATGAAATTCTAAGCAGTACGAGTACGAATTGGAGTAAGTAGAATTTTGGAACTAGCCCCCGTACTCCTCTGAAAGAAGAGAAAAGTTCGAAACTATCTAACCAATCAATAGTTTGCATTTGTCCATATTCAACAAGAAAAAAGAAAGATTAAATTCCCCTAGACCAAAATAGAAACTTTAGTTTAATAATTGGAACTTTTTCTTTAATCAAGGGTTTTCCCTTTTTTTTTTCTAGGCGAATTCAAAATTGTTCGAATTGTATAATCCTCAATTACTGGCATTGGTAAACGACCCAGAGCAATTTGATTATAATTCAATTCGTGACGATCATAGGTTGAAAGCTCATATTCCTCGGTCATCGCTAAACAATTTGTTGGACAATACTCAACGCAATTACCACAAAATATACAGATTCCAAAATCAATGCTGTAATTAAACAGGCGTTTCTTTCGAATATTGGTTTGAAATTTCCAATCAACAACAGGCAGATCTATGGGGCACACACGAACACATACTTCACAAGCAATGCATTTATCAAATTCAAAATGGATTCGACCCCGAAAACGTTCCGATGTAATTAATTTTTCATAAGGATACTGAATAGTTACAGGGAAACGATTTGCGTGGGATAACGTAATCATCAAACTTTGACCGATGTACCTTGCGGCTCGTACTGTTTGTTGACCATAATTCATGAATCCAGTTACCATAGGGAGCATATTTCGAATATCTATGAATAATTTTATCTTTCTTTCTCTTGTTTAAGACAAGCCACGAATATAGAGTCTCCTGTTCTTTTTTTATTTCATTTCTATTACACTATTCCAGCGAAAGGAGTTGAGAAGAGGTTGTTAATAATAGATTACCAAGAGAAATCGGTAAAAGAAATTTCCACCCAAGATTTAAGAGTTGGTCCATTCTTAGCCTAGGTAAAGTCCACCTTGTTGTGATAGAAATGAACAAGAAAAAAAAAGTTTTAGCTAATGTAATAAAAAGCGCTATTGTTGTTCGAAAAACAGCACCCACTTCATTTATTTCAACTAATTGAGGAAAGTCTATGCACGGAATAGATAGATTCCAACCACCTAAGTAAAGAATGGTTACAAATAAGGAAGATACTAATAAATTGAAATAGGAAGTAACGTAAAATAAACCAAATTTTATACCCGAATATTCGGTTTGATAACCTGCTACTAATTCTTCCTCTGCTTCTGGTAAATCGAAGGGCAATCTTTCGCATTCCGCTAGGGAAGAGATTAGCAAAACGATAAACCCTATAGGTTGCCGCCAAAAATTCCACCCCCAAAAACCGTATTTTGACTGCGCTTCAACTATATCAACTGTACTTGAACTATTAGAAAATCATAGTCGGCAAGATCATCACTGTTCCCACCGCTATTACAGAACCGTACATGAAATTTTTATCTCATACGGCTCCTCTAGCGTCTCAAAAATATTTAAGGACCTGGTAGTATTACTTGAATCTCTATATGTTTGTGGCATAGATAATAGATAAGGTTTTAAAAATCTATTGGAAGGTCCGGAATTAGACGAATGGAATTCTGTCTACTAAAAAAGGAGGGGTTGCTTCTGAATTTATCTCATCCCTTACTTTCAAAATTTGGCTTTTTCCTTCTTGAGTAATTGCTCAACACTTCAATAAAATACTCCTTTTCAAGATATCTCTAACGATTTCAACCCTTTTTTTTTATTGCTAATTGAATATTATTAAATTATTTGAGTCTCGCTCGGGAATAGTGGCACGAGTTCTAGCCCCATCCAAACGGATATACTAAAAAATATAAGTATATATATATTTTTCTTTCGATTCGAATTCAATTATTTCTTTTTTCCGTTCTTCTTTCTAAGAAACAAAAAAGATGGGTTTCCAATTAAAGGCAATAAGGGGTTTTTTCGTTCCTGATAATTCTTTTTTAAATCGGTGGGTAGGAGCTTACTCTGGATCGGAATTTTGAGGAGTACTGCTTGATCATTTCTACCAACTTAAAGCCCCAAATTGCTTTTCCCTTTCTGTTATGTAAAAAGAAACTTTTTTTTAACAACTTTTTGAATCTCCATTACAAACCCTTTCTGTATTTTGGTGTTCCTAACCACCCACTAATTTGACAATGGTTTGTGTTTTGAGTTTGAGCCCGCTTCAAGCCGGGACGCCTAATCAACCAATCTTGGGGCACCTTAATATTGACTTCCACCTAACCGGTGCTCTCGTACCTAAAGAAATGAGAATCCATTTTTTACTGTCAGTTAAAAATTTCTATTTTAGAAGCTGTTTGTTTTTTTCACTCATATAACTATCTGGTTTAGTCCATCAACCTGAATCAAATGATTCATAGGGAGGTTTTTCTTTTTATCGAATCGCACGTAGAGATATTGACAACACGCAGAGAGTTAATGGTATTTCATAACTAATTGATTGAGCAGTAGCTCGTAGACCACCTAAAAAGGAATATTTATTATTTGATCCATATCCTGACATAAGAAGTCCAATGGGAGCAATACTTGCAATGGCAATCCATAAAAAAACACCGACATTTAGATCAGCTAAAACAAGACGATAGCTAAAAGGAATTACTGAATAACTTAGGAGAATTGATATGACTGCCATGGATGGGCCAAGACTGAACAAACCAATATCCCCTCTAGATGGAAGAAGATTCTCTTTGAAAAGGAGTTTTGTTCCATCTGCTAGAGCTTGAAGAATTCCCAAAGGACCGGCGTATTCAGGACCAATACGTTGTTGTATCCCTGCGGATATTTCTCTTTCTAACCACACAATTACTAATACACCTATTGTGATTCCCAATACAAGGATCAAAATAGGGACAAGGATCCAGACAGTCCCATAGACTTCTTGTAAGGATTCGAACCTGGAAAAAGAATTGATCTCTTGTACTTCTCTTGTATCAATTATCATCTCAACGATCAACCTCTCCCATAATGATATCTATGCTACCTAGTATCGTCATAATATCAGCCAATTTCATTCTTTTAACTAACTGAGGAAGAATTTGCAAATTCATAAAACCCGGTGGACGTATTTTCCATCTCCAAGGAAAACTGCTCTGATCTCCTATCAGAAAAATTCCCAATTCTCCTTTTGGGGCTTCAACTCTCACATAAAGTTCTTGTTTCGGCAATTCAAAAGTAGGAGAAGGTTTTTTACTGACGAATCTATATTCAAAACCACCCCATTCTGGATACCTTTCTCTATCAAAACATCGAATTTCTAAATTCTCATAAGGCCCCCCCGGAATTGCTTCCAGAGCCTGTTGAATAATTTTTATGGATTCCCTCATTTCACCGATTCGGACTAAAAACCGAGCTAATGAATCTCCTTCTTTTTGCCACTGAACTTCCCAATCTAATTCGTTGTAACATTCATAACTGTCGATTTTACGAAGATCCCATTGTATTCCGGAAGCTCGGAGCATCGGTCCTGATAAACCCCAATTTATTGCTTCTTCTTTACCAATAATGCCTATTCCCTCTACTCGCTCTAAAAAAATAGGATTCCTCGTAATAAGTTTTTCATATTCAGAAAGTCCTGTTAAAAAATAATCACAGAAATCCAAGCATTTATCTATCCAACCATGAGGTAGATCAGCCGCAACTCCTCCGATACGAAAATAATTATGCATCATTCTCATACCGGTGGCTGCTTCAAATAGATCATATACTAATTCTCTTTCTCTGAAAATATAAAAAAAGGGGGTTTGTGCCCCAATATCTGCCATAAAGGGACCAAGCCATAATAGATGAGAAGCTATACGACTTAATTCCAACATAATAGTTCTGATATAGCTGGCCCTTTTTGGTACTTGAATATTTCCTAATTTCTCTGGAGCATTCACAGTTATTCCTTCTGTGAACATAGTAGCCAAATAATCCCAACGTGTTACATAAGGCAGATATTGTATAATAGTTCGATTTTCCGCAATTTTTTCCATCCCTCTGTGTAAATAACCCAATATGGGTTCACAGTCAATAACATCTTCACCATCTAGAGTAAGGATGAGCCGAAGAACGCCGTGCATTGATGGGTGGTGAGGGCCCATATTGACTATCATGAGGTCTTTTCTTGTAGCTGGTATAGTCATAAGTTTTTCCTCTCTTTTTTCTTTCATGAATTGCCGAAAACGAAAAGAAATTCATCCAAATGCAAAAATCAAATAATTGAAAATAACGTTTCAAATTTCACGAGTTTCTGACTTTCGAATACCCAACCTATCTATTAATGTCTCATAACGTTCTCCATCTTTCTTTGACAAATAAGACAGCAGACGCTCGCGTTTTACCAAAAGTCTACGTAGACCTCTCTGAGATAAATAGTCCTTTCTGTGAAATTTTAAATGGGAAGAAATTCGTTGTATTTTAGTGGTAAAACGAAATACTTGAAATTCAACGGACCCCCTATTCTTTTCCTTTTCTTCTTGCGAGATCACTGAAATTAATGGCGTTTTTACCATAAAACTGGGCCTCCTCCCCTTTTCTTTTAATATGAATTTTACCGATCGGTAATAAAAATCTTAGTTATTTTTGACTTTTGTATACACAAAAATCTTCATTTCGTTATGAACTTCTCGTCTTTTTTTTTCAATTTTTCATTTCTGTTATCTAACCATGTATCCTGTGTCTATTCTTTTCCTTTTATGATTTTTTGAATGAGGTCGATTTCGATTAAGATTTTTTCTGATTATTTATCAGATTTTTTTTTCTTTTTGTCAGAGAAATGAAAACTTTTAGAATTCCCGGTAGAAAGAGATTTCGCTAATGAAAAAGCTTTGAGCGCCGCCCCGGATCCTTTCCCTTTCCAGATATTTTTACGAATTCGCTTTTTCGAGCTAGAAAGCCTTTTTTTTGGAACGGCCATTTTTTTTTAAAAAAAAGTTTTTCATTGCTATAGTTGGATGTGTAAGACATCTATTGTTGAAAACAAATTCTTCTTTATTTCATTTTCTCTATTTATCTACTTTCTCTTTAGATTACACTAACTTTGATTGAATTCCCTTTTTATATAAAATATAGAATAGAGAATAGAAAGAATATACGAAAAACACATAAAAGATTTGTTATTAGAACAAAGAATATGTGCTTTTTTTTTTTCAATTTCTATTCCACAGAGTGTAGAGTGTCCAATAGAGCAGAAAAAAAAGCCTCTTTCTTTACTTTATGGGATCGTTGTCTCTATTTGTCGTACTAGTTTATCGTTTCTTTATGCTATTTTTTACATAAAATGGAAAGTTGAAGAACCCCAGCCTTGCCTACTTTATTTGAAATTTATTTCAATCTTTTTTTCTATTAACTATTCAATTAATTAGTCAAGCTAGGGAAGGGTAAAACTACTAACTAATTGAAATTTTAAAAAGTTGAATGGGACTAATAGCCCTTTTTTTAACGTCAAAGAATACAGGATTTTTATTTTAAAAAAGAAATTTTAGTAATTTCTTTTGAAAAATGCGAACCTTCTTCATTTCAATATTTAAAGAGCATTCTAGAAGTATTAAAAATCAGAAATACTGAACTTAAGAATAGAAAAATTCATTTTAGTATTTTAGTTTGGAATATCTTTCTTTTTTGTTGATCCTTTTCATTCAAAAGAGATAAAAGAGCGGGTGAATTAGAAAAAATGAATTAAGAATTTTTTTTATTGATTTTTTATGGAATATACAAATAAATATTCATGGATTATGTCCTTCATTCCACTTCCCGTTCCTATGCTAATAGGGGTGGGACTTCTCCTTTTTCCAACGACAACAAAACATCTTCGCCGTATATGGGCCTTTCCTACTATCTTTTTGTTAGGGATAGTTATGCTTCTTTCGGCCTATTTATCTATTCAGCAACTAAATAGAAGTTATATCTATCAATATGTATGGTCTTGGACCATCAATAATGATTTTTCTTTAGAGTTTGGTCATTTGATAGATCCACTTACTTCTACCATGTCAATCTTAATTACTACGGTTGGACTTACAGTTCTTATTTATAGCGAAAATTATATGTTTCATGATCAAGGATATTTAAGATTTTTTTATTATATGGCTTTTTTTAATGCTTCAATGTTGGGCTTAGTTACTAGTTCTAATTTAATACAAATTTATATTTTTTGGGAATTCGTTGGAATGTGTTCTTATCTATTAATAGGCTTTTGGTTTACACGACCCGTTGCCGCAAAGGCCTGCCAAAAAGCATTTGTAACTAATCGTGTAGCGGATTTCAGTTTATTATTAGGAATTTTGGGTCTTTATTGGATAACGGGTAGTTTCGAATTTCGAGATTTGTTTCAAATATTGAATAACTTGGTTCATAATAATGAAATTCCTTTTTTATTTTTGACTTTGTGCGCCTACTTCTTATTTGGGGGCGCGCTTGCTAAATCTGCGCAATTTCCCCTTCATGTATGGTTACCCGATGCCATGGAAGGACCTACTCCTATTTCAGCTCTTATCCATGCTGCTACTATGGTAGCCGCAGGAATTTTTCTTGTAGCTCGGCTTCTTCCTCTTTTCATAGCCATACCTTACATATTGAATCTAATATCTTTGATAGGTATCATAACAGTCTTTTTAGGAGCTACTTTAGCTCTTGCTCAAAAGGATATTAAGAGGGTTTTGGCCTATTCTACAATGTCTCAACTGGGTTATATGATGTTAGCTCTAGGCATGGGTTCTTATCGAGCTGCTTTATTTCATTTGATTACTCATGCTTATTCGAAAGCATTGTTGTTTTTAGGGTCTGGATCAATAATTCATTCAATGGAGGCTCTTGTTGG